GCTAGCGTAGCTTAATTAGAGCATAACTCTGAAGATGTTAAGGTGGGCCTTAAAATGGTTCCGCAAGCACAAAGGCTTGGTCCTGACTTTACTGTCAGCTCTAGCTAAACTTACACATGCAAGTATCCGCACCCCTGTGAGAATGCCCCACAGTTTCCCGCCCGGAAACAAGGAGCCGGTATCAGGCGCGGCCCATGCCAGCCCACGACACCTTGCTTAGCCACACCCTCAAGGGACATCAGCAGTGATAAACATTAAGCCATGAGTGAAAACTTGACTTAGTTAAAGCTTAGAGAGCCGGTAAAACTCGTGCCAGCCACCGCGGTTATACGAGAGGCTCAAGTTGATAGACAACGGCGTAAAGAGTGGTTAAGGAGAACTTTCAAACTAAAGCCGAACGTCCTCAAAGCTGTTTAACGCTTCCGAGTTAAGAAGCCCCACTACGAAAGTAGCTTTACCTCACCTGACCCCACGAAAGCTGTGAAACAAACTGGGATTAGATACCCCACTATGCTCAGCCCTAAAATTTGATAGGCCCCTACGCCCCCTATCCGCCCGGGTACTACGAGCACCAGCTTGAAACCCAAAGGACTTGGCGGTGCTTCATATCCGTCTAGAGGAGCCTGTTCTAGAACCGATAACCCCCGTTAAACCTCACCCTCCCTTGTTTGTACCGCCTATATACCGCCGTCGTCAGCCTACCCTGTGAAGGCCCAGAAGTGAGCAAGATTGGTAAGACCCAAAACGTCAGGTCGAGGTGTAGTGAATGAGAGGGGAAGAAATGGGCTACATTTCCTAAGCTAGGAAATACGAATAATGAACTGAAATAAGCATTAGAAGGTGGATTTAGCAGTAAGCAGAAAAACAGAGTGTTTCGCTGAAGTTATGGCAATAAAGCACGCACACATCGCCCGTCACTCTCCCCGAGCTATCCTATTAACCAGTACCTAAAAAATTACATCTGCAAAGGGGAGGCAAGTCGTAACATGGTAAGCGTACCGGAAGGTGCGCTTGGAATAATCAGAGTGTAGCTTAGACAGAAAAGTATCTCCCTTACACTGAGAAGTCGCCCGTGCAAATCGGGCCACCCTGACGCCCAACAGCTAGCCCACCCTTAAAAACCAACACCCCCTATTAATACCCCCGAACACACACCCTTAAACAAAACAAAACATTTTTCCTCCCTAGTACGGGCGACGGAAAAGGAACAATTTTTGAGCGACAGAGAAAGTACCGCAAGGGAAAGCTGAAAGAGAAATGAAACAACCCAGTAAAGCCCAAAAAAGCAGAGACACAACCTCGTACCTTTTGCATCATGATTTAGCCAGTCCATCTCAAGCAAAAAGAATTTTAGTTTGACCCCCCGAAACTAGGTGAGCTACTCCAAGACAGCCTATAAATAGGGCACCCCCGTCTCTGTGGCAAAAGAGTGGGAAGATCTTTGAGTAGAGGTGACAGACCTACCGAACCTAGTAATAGCTGGTTGCCGGGGAAATGAATAGAAGTTCAGCCTCATAAGTTTTCTCCCCTCAGCTGTCCTTAGACCACACCTGAGACCGTAAGAAATTAAGAGAGTTAGTCAAAAGGGGTACAGCCCTTTTGAAACAGGACACAACTTTTCCAGGAGGATAAAGATCATCCCATCTTAAGGAAAAACGCCTTGGTGGGCCTAAAAGCAGCCATCCACATGGAAAGCGTTTAAGCTCAAGATTTACCCTCACCCTCGATACCGACAATTAATCTCAAACCCCTAAACCTACCCGGCCGTCCCATGCCCCCATGGGAGCAATTATGCTAGAATGAGTAATAAGAGAGTACTCAACTCTCTCCCCGCACATGTGTACATCGGAACGGACCCCCCACCGAATCTTAACGGCCCCAAACAAAGAGGGCACTGGGTAAAAAACCAAACAACAAGAAAAACACCCACCCTTACACCGTTAATCCTACACAGGTGTGCCCATAAGGAAAGACTAAAAGAAAAAGAAGGAACTCGGCAACCACAATAAGCCTCGCCTGTTTACCAAAAACATCGCCTCTTGAAACAACAATATAAGAGGTCCTGCCTGCCCAGTGACCACATGTTCAACGGCCGCGGTACTTTGACCGTGCGAAGGTAGCGCAATCACTTGTCTTTTAAATGGAGACCTGTATGAATGGCACGACGAGGGCTTAACTGTCTCCTTTTTCCAGTCAATGAAATTGATCTTCCCGTGCAGAAGCGGGAATAAAACCATAAGACGAGAAGACCCTGTGGAGCTTTAGACACTAAGTCAGCCCTTGTCCAAAACCCTAGCTTAAAAGACTGAACGCCAAAGGAGACCTGATCTGATGTCTTCGGTTGGGGCGACCTCGGGGAAAAGAAAAACCCCCGCGCGGAATAGGAATACTATATTCCCAAAACTAAGAGCCACCGCTCAAAGTATCAGAAATTCTGACCAACTATATGATCCGGCCCAACGCCGATCAACGGACCGAGTTACCCCAGGGATAACAGCGCAATCCCCTTTTAGAGCCCATATCGACAAGGGGGTTTACGACCTCGATGTTGGATCAGGACATCCTAATGGTGCAGCCGCTATTAAGGGTTCGTTTGTTCAACGATTAAAGTCCTACGTGATCTGAGTTCAGACCGGAGCAATCCAGGTCAGTTTCTATCTATGATATGAGCTTTTCTAGTACGAAAGGACCGAAAAGAAGAGGCCAATTCCCCAGGTACGCCTCACCCTTACCTGATGAAAACAAATAAAGCAGATAAGAGGGCATATCCCACTGCTTAAGATAATAGCACGTTAAGGTGGCAGAGCCCGGCCATTGCAAAAGACCTAAGCCCTTTCCACAGAGGTTCAAGTCCTCTCCTTGACTATGTTATCAGCCCTCATCACCCTAGTACTCAACCCTCTTATCCTAATTGTCTTCGTCCTCCTAGCCGTAGCCCTTCTTACCCTCGTTGAACGAAAAGTTCTAGGTTACATGCAACTACGAAAAGGCCCCAATGTTGTTGGGCCATACGGCCTCCTACAACCCATTGCAGACGGACTAAAACTCTTCATAAAAGAGCCCGTACGACCCTCGACATCCTCCCCAATTCTTTTTTTATTCACCCCAATACTTGCTTTAACCCTCGCCCTTATGCTTTGAGCCCCAATACCGCTGCCCTTCCCTATAGCAGACCTAAACCTAGGCATCCTCTTTATCTTGGCCATCTCCAGCCTAGCAGTCTACTCAATCTTAGGCTCCGGTTGGGCCTCAAACTCCAAATATGCCCTCATCGGCGCCTTACGAGCTGTTGCCCAAACCATTTCCTACGAAGTAAGTTTAGGCCTTATTCTCCTAAATACCATTATCTTCACTGGAGGCTTCACCCTCCAAACATTCAGCGAAGCTCAAGAAAGCACATGATTAATTCTACCCGCCTGGCCCCTAGCCGCAATATGATACATCTCAACCCTAGCAGAAACCAACCGAGCCCCCTTCGACCTAACCGAAGGAGAATCAGAACTTGTCTCAGGCTTTAATGTAGAATATGCCGGAGGCCCCTTCGCACTATTTTTCCTAGCAGAATACGCCAACATTCTCCTAATAAACACACTTTCTGCAACCCTCTTCCTAGGAGCCTCCCTTCTACACTTCTCGCCAGAGCTTACATCCATCAATTTAATAACCAAAGCAGCCCTCCTATCCGTACTTTTCCTGTGAGTCCGCGCCTCCTACCCCCGATTCCGATACGACCAACTCATGCACCTCATTTGAAAAAATTTTTTACCCCTAACCCTGGCCCTCGTAATTTGACACCTGTCACTTCCCATCGCCTTCACCGGCCTGCCTCCCCAATTCTAGCCCCGGAGCTGTGCCTGAAACAAAGGGCCACTTTGATAGAGTGAATCATGAGGGTTAAAGTCCCTCCAACTCCTTAGAAAGAAGGGGCTCGAACCCTACCTGAAGAGATCAAAACTCTTAGTGCTTCCAATACACCACTTTCTAGTAGAATAAGCTAATTTAAGCTTTTGGGCCCATGCCCCAAATATGTTGGTTAAAATCCTTCTTTTACTAATGAACCCCTACATCTTATTTATCCTCCTATTTGGCCTCGGCCTAGGAACAATGACCACCTTCGCAAGCTCACACTGACTCCTTGCCTGAATAGGACTTGAAATCAACACCCTAGCCATTATTCCACTCATAGCTCAGCACCACCACCCCCGGGCGGTAGAAGCCACCACAAAATATTTCTTAACCCAAGCGGCTGCCGCTGCCATACTACTATTCGCAAGCACAACAAATGCCTGATTAACAGGGCAATGAGGCATCCAACAAATAGTTCACCCCCTGCCAACCACGATAATCACCTTGGCCCTGGCATTGAAAGTAGGCCTTGCACCAGTCCACGCCTGACTTCCCGAAGTCCTCCAAGGCTTAGACCTAACAACAGGACTTATCCTCTCTACCTGACAAAAACTCGCCCCATTCTCCCTACTCCTTCAAATTCAAACTTCAAATCCCACAATCCTTATTCTACTAGGCTTAGCCTCCACCCTAGTTGGAGGCTGAGGAGGATTAAACCAGACACAATTACGAAAAATCTTGGCCTACTCCTCAATCGCTCACCTAGGCTGAATGATCTTAGTAATGCAATTCTCCCCCTCCCTCACCCTGCTGGCCCTAATAACATACTTTATTATGACCTTTTCAGCATTCCTAGTTTTTAAATTAAATAAAGCAACCAACATCAACGCACTTGCTTCCTCCTGATCAAAAATGCCGGCGATTACAGCCCTTACCCCCTTAGTACTCCTATCATTAGGAGGCCTCCCACCCCTTACGGGTTTCCTGCCAAAATGACTTATTTTACAAGAACTTACCAAACAAGCCCTCCCTCTAACAGCCACCGTAGCCGCCCTAACCGCACTACTCAGCCTATACTTCTACCTTCGACTCTGTTATGCTATAACCCTTACAATATCACCAAACAACCTAACCGGTACAGCCCCCTGGCGACTCCAGTCCTCTCAACTAACCCTACCCCTAGCCATCACAACCTCAATAACCATCTGCCTCCTCCCTCTCGCCCCCGCCGCAGTGGCCCTAATAACCATCTAAGAGGCTTAGGATAGTATTAAGACCAAGGGCCTTCAAAGCCCTAAGCGGGAGTGAAAATCTCCCAGCCCCTGATAAGGCCTGCGGGATACTAACCCACATCTTCTGCATGCAAAACAGACACTTTAATTAAGCTAAGGCCTTTCTAGATAGGCAGGCCTCGATCCTACAAACTCTTAGTTAACAGCTAAGCGCTCAAACCAACGAGCATCCATCTACCTTTCCCCCGCCCGCCGGAAAAAGGGCGGGGGAAAGCCCCGGTAGGTAATTAGCCTACTTCTTCAGATTTGCAATCTGATATGTAAAACACCTCAAGGCTTGGCAGGAAGAGGACTCAAACCTCTGTCAATGGGGCTACAAGCCACCGCTTAAACACTCAGCCATCCTACCTGTGGCAGTCACGCGTTGATTCTTTTCGACCAATCACAAAGACATCGGCACCCTCTATCTAGTATTTGGTGCTTGAGCTGGAATAGTAGGCACGGCTTTAAGCCTCCTCATTCGAGCAGAACTAAGCCAACCAGGCGCACTCTTAGGAGACGACCAAATTTATAACGTCATTGTTACCGCACATGCCTTTGTAATAATTTTCTTTATAGTAATGCCAATCCTGATCGGAGGATTTGGAAACTGGTTAGTCCCACTCATGCTTGGCGCCCCCGACATGGCATTCCCCCGAATAAATAACATAAGCTTCTGGCTACTACCTCCGTCATTCCTTCTACTTCTTGCCTCTTCTGGAGTTGAAGCCGGGGCCGGGACAGGTTGAACTGTGTACCCTCCACTATCCGGAAACCTAGCCCACGCAGGGGCATCAGTAGACCTAACCATTTTCTCCCTTCACCTAGCAGGTGTTTCATCAATTCTGGGAGCAATTAACTTTATTACCACTATTATTAACATGAAACCTCCTGCCATTTCACAATATCAAACCCCCCTGTTTGTTTGAGCCGTGTTAATTACCGCCGTCCTGCTTCTCTTATCTCTCCCCGTTCTGGCAGCTGGTATTACCATGCTATTAACAGACCGAAATCTAAACACCACCTTCTTTGACCCAGCAGGAGGAGGAGACCCGATTCTTTACCAGCACCTCTTCTGATTCTTTGGGCACCCAGAAGTCTATATTCTTATTCTGCCAGGATTTGGGATGATTTCCCACATCGTAGCCTACTATTCTGGCAAAAAAGAACCTTTCGGATACATGGGAATGGTCTGAGCAATGATGGCCATCGGCCTACTAGGATTTATCGTATGAGCCCACCACATGTTTACAGTCGGGATGGACGTAGACACTCGAGCCTACTTCACATCTGCTACCATGATTATCGCGATCCCAACAGGTGTAAAAGTCTTTAGCTGACTGGCCACCCTCCACGGCGGAGCCGTAAAATGAGATACCCCCCTACTCTGAGCTCTTGGCTTTATTTTCCTATTTACTGTTGGGGGCCTAACAGGAATCGTTCTTGCCAATTCCTCTCTAGACATCGTCCTTCACGACACCTACTATGTAGTCGCTCACTTCCACTATGTCCTCTCTATAGGAGCTGTCTTTGCAATCGTCGCCGGCTTTGTGCACTGATTCCCTCTATTCTCTGGTTATACCCTTCATACAACATGAACTAAAGTCCACTTTGGAGTAATGTTCGTTGGGGTTAACCTCACCTTCTTCCCACAACATTTCCTTGGCCTGGCTGGAATGCCTCGACGATATTCTGACTACCCAGATGCCTACACCCTCTGAAACACAGTTTCGTCTATTGGCTCCCTAGTCTCCCTTGTAGCAGTAATCATGTTCCTCTTCATCATCTGAGAAGCCTTCGCAGCCAAACGTGAAGTCCTCTGAGTTGAATTAACCTCAACTAACGTAGAATGACTTCACGGCTGCCCTCCTCCTTACCACACCTTCGAGGAACCTGCTTTCGTTCAGGTACAACAAGCTTCATCAGGACACTAAATTAAGAAACCAACCCTACCCAAACACACCTACGAGAAAGGGAGGAATTGAACCCCCATAAATTGGTTTCAAGCCAATCACATGACCACTCTGCCACTTTCTTCATAAGACACTAGTTAAGTTGTTTATAACACTGCCTTGTCAAGGCGGAATTGTGGGTTAAATTCCCGCGTGTCTTGAAATAATGGCCCATCCCTCCCAATTAGGATTCCAAGACGCAGCCTCCCCTGTAATAGAGGAGCTTCTCCACTTCCACGACCACGCCCTAATGATCGTGTTTCTAATCAGCACCCTGGTTCTTTACATCATTGTTGCCATGGTCACTACAAAACTAACCAATAAATACATCTTAGACTCCCAAGAAATCGAAATCATCTGAACGGTACTTCCCGCCCTAATCCTTATTCTTATTGCCCTCCCCTCCCTACGCATTCTTTACCTAATAGACGAGATTAATGACCCCCACCTCACAATTAAAGCCATTGGTCATCAGTGGTACTGAAGCTACGAATATACAGATTATGAAGACCTGGGCTTTGACTCATACATGATCCCAACACAAGACCTAACCAGCGGACAATTCCGGCTCCTTGATACAGACCATCGAATGGTAGTTCCAATTGAATCCCCAGTCCGAATGCTGGTCTCCGCCGAGGATGTGCTTCACTCCTGAGCAGTCCCCTCTCTCGGAGTTAAAATGGACGCCGTTCCTGGACGACTTAATCAGACTGCCTTTATTGCATCCCGCCCAGGCGTATTCTATGGCCAATGCTCTGAAATTTGCGGAGCCAACCATAGTTTTATGCCAATCGTAGTAGAAGCCGTTCCCCTCGAACATTTCGAAAAATGATCCTCTTTAATACTTGAAGACGCCTCGCTAAGAAGCTAAACTGGGCATAGCGTTAGCCTTTTAAGCTAAAGACTGGTGGCCCCCAACCACCCTTAGCGGTCATGCCCCAACTAAACCCTGCCCCCTGATTTGCCATTCTGGTATTCTCCTGAGTAATTTTCCTAACCGTTATTCCACCAAAAGTTTTGGCCCACACTTTCCCCAATGACCCAACCCACCAGAGCACTGAAAAGCCAAAAACAGAGTCTTGAACCTGACCATGACACTAAGCTTCTTTGACCAGTTTATAAGTCCAGTCTACCTTGGAATCCCCTTAATTGGGTTAGCCCTAACACTTCCATGAATCCTCTTCCCAAAACCATCCTCCCGATGAATTAATAACCGAGTGCTAACCCTGCAAGGTTGATTCGTTAATGGGTTCACACAACAAATTTTCCAACCCATCAATTTAGGAGGTCACAAATGAGCTGCCCTTCTAACATCACTCATGCTTTTCCTGATTACTCTCAACATGCTAGGCCTACTCCCCTACACATTCACACCAACAACACAACTCTCCATAAACATAGCCTTCGCCGTTCCCCTCTGACTCGCAACGGTTATTATTGGTATGCGAAATCAACCAACCCATGCCCTGGCCCACCTGCTGCCGGAAGGAACACCCACTCCCTTAATCCCCATCCTGATCATAATCGAAACCATTAGCTTATTCATCCGACCCCTAGCCCTGGGGGTTCGACTTACAGCCAACCTTACAGCCGGCCACCTCCTCATTCAGCTAATCGCCACTGCTGCTCTTGTACTGCTACCCCTAATACCAACAGTAGCAATCTTAACAGCAACACTTTTACTGATACTAACCCTCCTAGAAGTCGCCGTCGCCATAATTCAAGCCTATGTCTTCGTACTCCTATTAAGTCTTTATTTACAAGAAAACGTTTAATGGCCCATCAAGCACACGCATACCACATAGTAGACCCAAGCCCCTGACCTCTCACCGGCGCAGTTGCTGCCTTATTAATAACATCCGGACTAGCAATCTGAATGCATTTCCACACAATAACCCTCATAGCCCTAGGTACAACACTCTTGCTCCTAACAATATACCAATGATGACGAGACATCGTCCGAGAAGGCACCTATCAAGGCCACCACACACCCCCAGTCCAAAAAGGACTCCGCTACGGAATAATTCTATTTATCACCTCCGAAGTATTCTTTTTCCTAGGCTTTTTCTGAGCCTTCTACCACTCCAGTCTCGCACCAACCCCAGAACTAGGTGGCTGCTGACCACCCACAGGCATTACAACCCTGGACCCATTCGAAGTCCCCCTACTAAACACTGCCGTCCTTCTCGCCTCCGGCGTGACAGTAACCTGAGCCCACCACAGCATCATAGAGGGCCTACGAAAACAAGCCATCCAATCACTAGCTCTTACTATTCTCCTCGGATTCTACTTTACCTTCCTGCAAGGAATAGAATACTACGAAGCCCCCTTCACAATTGCAGACGGAGTCTATGGATCAACCTTCTTTGTTGCAACTGGCTTCCACGGCCTCCACGTCATCATCGGCTCTACATTCCTCGCCGTCTGCTTGCTACGACAAGTGCAATACCACTTCACCTCAGAACACCACTTCGGATTTGAAGCCGCTGCCTGATACTGACACTTCGTAGACGTAGTCTGACTCTTCCTCTACATCTCAATCTACTGATGAGGCTCATAATCTTTCTAGTATTAAAGCTAGTACACGTGACTTCCAATCACCTAGTCTTGGTTAAAATCCAAGGAAAGATAATGAATCTAATTACAGCAATGATTTCGATTGCCGTCGCACTCTCAACCATTTTAGCTATTGTGTCCTTTTGACTCCCACAGATAACCCCAGACCACGAAAAACTCTCACCATATGAGTGCGGATTTGACCCCCTAGGGTCCGCCCGCCTCCCATTCTCTATACGCTTCTTCCTAGTAGCCATCCTGTTCCTTCTCTTCGACCTAGAAATTGCCCTCCTCCTCCCCCTTCCTTGAGGAGACCAACTATCTTCTCCCCTGCTCACCTTCACATGAGCATCCGCCGTTCTTGTCCTTCTTACCCTCGGACTAATCTATGAATGACTCCAGGGCGGACTAGAATGAGCCGAATAGGCAGTTAGTTTAAGAAAAACCTTTGATTTCGGCTCAAAAACTTGTGGTTAAAGTCCACAATTGCCTAATGACCCCCACTCACTTTGCTTTCTCATCAGCCTTTGTTATGGGCCTAGCAGGCCTGGCATTCCATCGAACACACCTGCTTTCCGCCCTTTTATGCTTGGAAGGAATAATGCTCTCTCTTTTCATTGCCCTCTCTCTATGAACACTCCACCTAGACTCCACAAACTTCTCAGCCTCCCCAATAATTCTTCTAGCCTTTTCAGCCTGCGAAGCCGGAGCAGGCCTGGCCCTCCTAGTCGCCACTGCCCGAACACACGGCACTGACCGCCTCCAAAACCTTAACCTTTTACAATGCTAAAAATTTTACTTCCAACTATTATGCTTATTCCAACCACCTGACTCGCCCCTCCCAAACAACTCTGGTCTACAACTCTTGCCTACAGCCTAATCATCGCACTCGCCAGCCTGGCCTGATTTAATGCCCCAACAGAAACAGGCTGATCCTGCATAAATATATACATGGCTACCGACCCCCTATCAACCCCCCTACTTGCTCTCACTTGCTGACTTCTGCCACTAATAATCCTTGCAAGCCAAAACCACACATCCGCCGAGCCCATCGGACGACAACGAATATACATCACCCTCCTCACATCCTTACAAATCTTCCTAATCCTCGCCTTCAGCGCCACCGAAGTGATTATATTCTATGTTATATTTGAAGCCACCCTCATCCCGACCCTTATTATTATCACCCGATGAGGAAACCAAACCGAGCGACTTAACGCAGGAACATACTTTCTCTTTTATACACTAGCAGGCTCCCTCCCTCTTCTAGTGGCCCTTCTACTTCTCCAGAACAACACAGGGACCCTCTCCCTCCTCACCCTTCAATACGCCCCTGCCATAGAACTCTCATCCTACGCTGACAAGCTCTGATGGGCCGGCTGCTTACTAGCGTTCCTAGTCAAAATACCACTCTACGGAGCACACCTTTGATTACCAAAAGCCCACGTTGAAGCCCCTATTGCAGGCTCCATAATCCTTGCTGCCGTCCTGCTTAAACTGGGAGGTTACGGCATAATGCGTATGATGATTATACTAGAACCTCTAACCAAGGAACTCAGCTACCCCTTTATTATCTTTGCACTATGAGGCGTTATCATAACAGGATCCATTTGCTTACGCCAAACTGACCTTAAGTCCCTCATTGCTTACTCATCAGTAAGCCACATAGGACTAGTCGCAGCAGGCATCCTCATTCAAACCCCCTGAGGCTTCACTGGAGCCTTAATTCTCATGATCGCACACGGACTCACATCTTCTGCACTGTTCTGTCTAGCAAACACCAATTATGAACGCACCCACAGCCGAACTATAGTACTCGCCCGAGGCCTACAAATGGTTCTCCCCCTTATAACTGCCTGATGATTCATTGCTAGCCTTGCCAACCTAGCACTCCCTCCTCTCCCCAACCTGATAGGAGAACTAATGATTATTACCTCCCTATTCAACTGATCCTGATGAACCCTCGCACTCACAGGAGCTGGCACACTAATTACCGCCGGCTACTCCCTCTATATATTCTTAATAACACAACGGGGACCCCTCCCCGCCCATATGATAGCCCTCCACCCAACACACTCCCGAGAACATTTACTTATGGTTCTTCACCTCCTCCCTCTCATCCTCCTGATCCTTAAACCAGAGCTAATCTGAGGCTGATCCGCCTGTAGATTTAGTTTAACAAAAATATTAGATTGTGATTCTAAAGACAGAGGTTAAAACCCCCTAATCCACCGAGAGAGGCTCGCCAGCAACAAAGACTGCTAATTTTTCGTCACCTTGGTTGGACCCCAAGGCTCACTCGCCCAGCTTCTAAAGGATAACAGCTCATCCGTTGGTCTTAGGAACCAAAAACTCTTGGTGCAAATCCAAGTAGCAGCTATGTCAAGCACAGCTATAGCAACAATTATCGACATGCTCACAACAGTTACCCCCCAATTCGCATCCATCACTATAACATCCTGCATGATTCTGGCTTTACTCATTTTATCCTACCCAGTCCTAACTACCCTCTCCCCTGAGCCCCTAGAAAATGACTGAGCCATCACCCACGTTAAAAAGGCAGTAAAACTAGCTTTCTTTGTAACCCTTCTCCCACTTTGCCTATACCTAAGCTACGGCACAGAAGCTATCATAACCAACTGAAAATGAATATGTACTGACACCTTCGACCTCTACATTAGCCTCAAATTTGACTTCTACTCGATCTTCTTTACCCCTATTGCACTATTCGTGACATGATCAATCCTAGAGTTCGCCTCATGATATATGCACGCGGACCCCAATATAAACCGCTTCTTCAAGTACCTCCTAATCTTCCTCATCGCAATAATTATCTTAGTTACAGCAAACAATATGTTCCAACTCTTCATCGGCTGAGAAGGTGTTGGTATCATATCGTTCCTCCTAATCGGCTGATGATACGGCCGAGCAGACGCCAACACAGCGGCCCTACAAGCAGTCCTATACAACCGAGTCGGAGACATTGGCCTGATCTTTACGATAGCATGACTTGCTACCAACCTAAACTCATGAGATTTACAACAAATTTTTTCTGCTTCCAAAGATATAGACCTAACACTCCCCCTCTTAGGCCTCATCGTTGCTGCAACCGGCAAGTCAGCCCAATTCGGTCTCCACCCTTGACTTCCCTCTGCCATGGAAGGCCCCACACCCGTTTCTGCCCTACTACACTCAAGCACAATGGTCGTCGCAGGCATCTTCCTCCTCGTTCGAATGAGCCCCCTGCTAGAAAACAACCCAACTGCTTTAACAACCTGCCTTTGCCTCGGAGCACTAACCACTTTGTTTACCGCAACCTGCGCCCTCACCCAAAATGATATTAAAAAAATCGTTGCATTCTCAACATCAAGTCAACTCGGACTAATAATGGTAACAATCGGCCTAAACCAACCTCAACTTGCATTCCTCCACATCTGCACTCACGCCTTTTTCAAAGCCATGCTATTCCTCTGCTCAGGCTCCATTATCCACAGCCTCAACGACGAACAAGACATCCGAAAAATAGGCGGAATAAATCACCTTACACCATTCACATCTTCCTGCCTCACACTGGGAAGCCTCGCCCTCACAGGTACCCCCTTCTTAGCCGGCTTCTTCTCTAAAGACGCTATCATTGAAGCACTAAACACATCCTACCTCAACGCCTGAGCCCTTGTTCTAACTCTACTAGCTACATCCTTTACAGCTGTCTACAGTCTCCGAGTCGTCTTTTTTGTATCTATAGGACACCCCCGCTTTACACCTCTCTCCCCCATCAACGAAAATAACCCCACAGTAATTAACCCAATCAAACGACTAGCCTGAGGCAGCATTATCGCCGGCCTCCTAATTACCTCAAACATACTACCAGTAAAAACACCAGTCATATCCATACCTCCAGTCCTCAAACTAGCAGCCCTAATTGTAACTATCCTTGGAGTCCTAATTGCCATCGAACTAGCCTCTTTAACCAGCAAGCAATTTAAAACTACCCCTAACCTGACCGCCCACCACTTCTCCAACATGTTAGGCTTCTTCCCAGCGGTCATCCACCGACTTGCCCCCAAACTGAACCTTGTCCTAGGACAAACTATTGCTGCCCAAACAGTAGACCAGACATGACTAGAAAAAACAGGCCCCAAAGCAATCGTCTCCCTCAACAAACCACTAATCACAACCACTAACAACATTCAACAAGGCATGATCAAGACTTATCTTTCCCTCTTCTTCTTCACCCTTGCCTTGGCAATACTCCTACTTCTAGCTAGACAGCACGAAGCGCCCCCCGGCTTGTCCCCCGAGTTAATTCTAAAACTACAAACAAAGTCAAAAGCAACACCCACGCCCCCATAATTAAAATTCCTCCTCCCGTCGAGTACATTAGGGCTACCCCCGCAATATCTCCACGGAATAAAGAAAACTCTGCAAACTCATCCGTTGACGTCCAAGACCCCTCGTATCACCCCCCTCAGAAAAGGGCTGAAGCCAACACCACCCCCAACATGTACACCAACATCACCCCTAACACAGGCCAGCTCCCCCACCCCTCAGGGTAAGGCTCAGCAGCAAGTGCTGCCGAATACGCAAACACAACCAGCATTCCCCCCAAGTAAATTAAAAACAGTACTAACGACAAAAAAGACCCACCATGCCCCACTAATACCCCACACCCCGTCCCAGCCACTATTACCAGCCCTAACGCCGCGAAATACGGAGAAGGATTAGAGGCAACTGCCGCCAACCCTAAAATCAGACCAAACAAAAACATAAAAAAAATATAAGCCATAAATTCCTACCAGGATTCTAACCAGGACTAATGGCTTGAAAAACCACCGTTGTTATTCAACTATAAGAACAATAATGGCCAACCTACGAAAAACCCACCCCCTACTTAAAATCGCCAACGACGCCTTAGTCGACCTTCCAGCACCAGCGAACATTTCAGTATGATGAAACTTCGGCTCTCTGCTCGGACTCTGCCTAGCCGCCCAAATCCTAACGGGCCTATTCCTCGCCATACATTATACATCAGACATCGCAACAGCCTTCTCATCCGTCACTCACATCTGCCGAGACGTAAACTACGGATGACTAATCCGAAATATGCATGCCAACGGTGCATCCTTCTTCTTCATCTGCATCTACCTCCATATTGGACGAGGCCTTTACTACGGTTCCTACCTTTATAAAGAAACATGAAACATCGGGGTAATCCTGCTCCTACTGGTCATGATGACTGCCTTTGTTGGATATGTCCTTCCATGAGGTCAGATGTCCTTTTGAGGTGCTACCGTAATTACTAACCTCCTATCCGCCATCCCATATGTAGGAAGCTCTTTAGTACAATGAATCTGAGGTGGCTTCTCCGTAGACAACGCTACACTCACTCGATTCTTCGCCTTCCATTTCCTTTTCCCCTTCGTTATTGTAGCAATGACCCTAGTTCACCTAATCTTCCTACACGAGACTGGCTCAAACAATCCAACAGGCCTAAACTCAGACGCAGACAAAATCTCCTTCCATCCATATTTCTCATACAAAGACCTCCTAGGCTTTGCAGCCCTACTAATTGCCTTAATCTCCCTAGCATTATTCTCCCCTAACCTCCTCGGAGACCCTGACAACTTCACACCCGCCAATCCTATGGTTACTCCACCACACATCAAGCCAGAGTGATACTTCCTGTTTGCCTACGCCATCCTGCGATCCATCCCTAACAAACTTGGAGGAGTCCTCGCCCTCCTTGCCTCAATCCTTGTACTCATGCTAGTACCAATCCTACACACCTCCAAACAACGAAGCCTAACTTTCCGACCATTCACACAGTTCCTCTTCTGACTCCTCATTACAGACGTAATGATCCTAACTTGAATCGGAGGAATACCAGTAGAACATCCTTTCATTATTATTGGTCAAGTTGCATCTTTCCTCTACTTCTCCCTTTTCCTAGTGCTAGTTCCTGCAGTAGGATGGGTAGAAAACAAAGTCCTAAAATGACAATGCAATAGTAGCTCAGTTTCAGAGCGCCGGTCTTGTAAGCCGGATGTCGAAGGTTAAAATCCTTCCTACTGCTAATCAAAAAAGGGGGATTTTAACCCCCGCCCCTAACTCCCAAAGCTAGGATTCTAAATTAAACTATTTTTTGCATATGCATATATGTATTATCACCATTAAAGATATTAACCATTAATTAGGAGCATTAATTACATTAAATGTTTATCTCCCATAAACTCATATAAACCATTCACTCATCAATTAACCAAGAACTTATCATACATAAGACATTTCACAAGAAATATTAGATTAAGGAAGAAGTCAAGGATAAAAACTATCAAGCTCTAACGGTAAAACCATGGAACAAAGATATACCAAGCATTCAACATGCCTGAATCCTCCAATATTTAATGTAGTAAGAACCGACCATCAGTTGATTTCTTAATGCATACTCTTATTGATGGTCAGGGACAATAATTGTGGGGGTTTCACACAGTGAATTATTCCTGGCATTTGGTTCCTACTTCAGGGCCATAAAATTAAATTACTCCCCACTCTTTCATCGACGCTTGCATAAGTTAATGGCGCCCACCATACGACTCGTTACCCACCAAGCCGAGCATTCCTTCCAGCGGGTCAGGGGTTCCTTTTTTCTCTCCGTTTATCTTGCATTTCAGAGTGCAAATGCAGTAATAAGATAAGGGCAAACATTTTTCTTGCCCGAGCGTAATAACAGTTGAATGATATATTGATTTTACTTGTGAATTGCATAACTGATATCAAGAGCATAAATGATAGAAAGACCCCCTGAGATATTTAAGATACCCCCTTCTCGGCTTTTTGCCGCGTAAACCCCCCCTACCCCCCAAAACTTCTATTTACATTAATTTATTTATATTATTGCAATATTAAATATGCTGCGCGTCTTAAATACAATGTCCAGCACCAGCCTCCACTATAACTTATAGCTTCCCATACCACTATGTTGAATAT